TAGAAGAGAAAAGTCATACAAAGTTATATACAAATCACTACCCCCTTTTTTGTATTTCCTTAATTTATTTCCTTAATTGAATTTCGGTTGATTAAGACGAAGTTCCTTAAAAACCTCTGCCTTCTTTAAAATATCCTGAACAGTTTCTGTAGGTTGAGCCCCTTTTTCAAGGAAATATAAAATAGCAGGAACATTTAAATAAGTTTGATTCTTTATCGGATCATAAAAACCCACTTTCTGAAGATCTTTTCCTTCTCTTCGGGATCGAACATCAATTGCAACGATTCGATAGACGGCTCATTGGGATAGATGTAGATGAACAACACCCCCCCTAGAAACGTATAGGAAGCTTTCTCCTCGTACGGCTCGAGAAAAATGATTGATTCGAAGTTTTGTCTCTGTATGGAATTCTATCTAAGAAATGACAACTGGATCCATAAAATGATCAAAGCAATTAAAGATCTAAGTCTTTTTTTCTTCGTTCTTCCTTAAAATGAAAAAGAAACCATTCATACTCTCATAACTCAAGTTGGATAACTTTCAAACAGTTCAAAGGAAAATCTTTCAGCACTTTCATTTATTGAGCGGTCTTTCCTCCTTTTTTGTTTGTCTCGTTTAAAATCGGATTCTTCAGTCTGATCCAGTTATTAAGACAATTAAAAAGGTGTTTCCTTGTTCTGGGATCCTTTATCTTTGTTTTATTTTAAATCATTGGGTTTAGACATTACTTCGGTGCTTTTTAATCCTTTCAAAATGGCAGCAACATACCCTTTTTGCGATTTTTATGAAAGAATCCTACAAGATGATGGATTCCCTCGTGAAACACTTTGGATAGAAAAAGTTTGATCAATTCCAATAAATTTTTTCATTTTAAACTTGCTCGAATTGGATTCTTTCGATTTCCATACCTAAGATATATTTACGAAGTTGTTTCAATTTTTTTATTGATTGGCATTAACCCTAGACCCTTGCCCCGAGAAATAAATTAATACTTTCTACTCGAGCTCCATCATGGACTATTTACATTCCAAGACAACAAAAAACGAGGGGTTCTAGTGAAACAGAACCAATGATGTCGAGCTAAGAGCACCTTCATTCCTACAAAAAATGGTGGATGTACAAATCCACAACGGATCGTGTCCTTCAAGTCGCACGTTGCTTTCTACCACATCGTTTCAAACGAAGTTTTACCATAACATTCCTCTAAGAACCGGTATGGAATTGATTCAATTATGGAATCATGAATAGTCATTGGTTGGGCTGATGTATAAACACCATAATCTAAAGTATTTTCTATATCTTCTATATCTATAGTATATAGATATAAATAATACTATAGATATAGGTGGATAAATATTTTTCTGAAGAAGTCTTAGTAAGACCCCATCGCTAATATAAAATTGTCTAACATTATAATATTAATTAATAAATATATATAATAAATAATTTATTTATATAAATAAAATAAGTTTATATAAATAAAATAAGACGAATAAACGAATTCTTTTTGATTCTGCATCTTCACGTGACTTAATAGGAGAGAAAGATTCAGCTTCTAAGGAATGATTTAAACTATTTATCTTTCGAAATTTCGAATCAATTTCGAAAGTTCCCCTCTCGACATCATTATTCCAAGAAAATTTGATAGTTAAAAATAACTTTTGATCATCTTAGGAAAAAAGATAAGTCTTTTTTTTTTTCATCTGATTGATAAAATCCAAAGAATGGGGAGGGTTTCGTATCTATCAATTCGATCAAATAGACTGAGCAATTGTCACCGTTTATAGATATTGAAATGAACGCCTTCCCATCACTGATTAACTCCTATCTACCCCATTCTATGGGACTGATGCAGCATAAATCAAAAGAAGGGGATGTCCTAGTCTTTTTTATTTTTACGAAATGCGAGCTGTCTGGGCACAAAGCCAAACAAGCCCAGATTAAGTCCAGTTTTTGCTCCTTTTTTTCTATTTTAGCCTACCTCATTGATTAAGAATTAAGAGACTTAGTGAATTGAATTAGTACCAAAAACCCCCTCTTGGCGAAAAGTCAAGAAATCTACAAAAAAGAAAATTGAATCTAATTAGGCTAATTTAGGGGGTAGAGAATATGAGATAGGGAATATGGATTCTTTCGTATCTCGATTCAGTTTTTGAAAAAAAAAAACGATTCATCGAAGAAAAAAATCAGAAACAACAATCACATTCCAGCTAACATTTCGATTTTAAACAGAACATTGTTAAAAACGCAATCTATATTGTCAGAGAATATATATGTTCTGGGACGGAAGGATTCGAACCTCCGAATAGCGGGACCAAAACCCGTTGCCTTACCACTTGGCCACGCCCCATTTAGATTTCTATGCGATACTAATAAAGTATATTGCTGGTTTTGTTTGTTTGTCAACTCTAGCCCAAATATCTATAGAATCGATTAGATTGGTATTCGGATTTTTCTATGTTTTTGGTATGTGTAGATATAGAATTCAACTTAATTTATT